TCATAGAAACATAGATAGGGTCAAAGACGGAACGAACAACGAAACTTTACGACAGCTTTTTCGTACACGTTCACTTGCATCACATACACAAGTGCTCTCTGAACCGTGCAATAAGGTCACCCATAACACGGCTCTCCCACTTGAGTTACCTTAGCTCCAGGCCATGCTATTCAATGATATTGGAAAAATGGCAGCGTAACGTAACAACTAGTATTGAAAGCTGGTCGCCTTTTGAGGGAGGGAAAGCGTTTCAATAGGAGCCCTACTTCCCTCTTTGCGACCTCATCACTTCAATTTAAGCGCAAACCCATTTCTTTCTTAGTCACCGGGCGGAGCGCACCTTTGGTACTTCAGTAGGGCGAGCTGTTTGATAGTGACTTCTTTCGTTTGCTAGGGCGACGAAAGGCTACTTCAATCTAGGAAACAGCCGGAAACTCGAGAGGGTCGACTTTGGAAGCGTTCGCCGGTAACCAAAGCGTATCGTTCCTGCAACCACTTTGGTACTTTGCTTATCGCTTTTTTAAGTTATACAATAGAGGGGAGGCTTAGCTCTGGACCCCCCTGCTTGCAGAAATGAATGGATCAGAAGGGGGGGCTGGGTTCTATTTCCGGGCCGGGCGGGAGGTGAAGGCCATAAGAGAAGATTTCCCTCCCGGCAAGGAGGAGAGGAAAAAGGCGCTGTCATCTATCTCGACAAGTTTTTCCCGAGGCGTTGGAAATCCAGACCGGCTCAGAGAATCACTGGCGCTATTTAGCCCTTCGTTTCGCCAATAAAACAAAGAAGTCATCCTTGACGATTTCCCATTCCTTCCCTGCCGAGCCGCCTCTCTTCGCCATTTGAAGTACTACCTCCGCCTTCCCTTTCTATAACATACCCAAGCGCCCTCCTTTCCAATCAATCACTAAGAAAAAATCAATACCAATCAAAGGGTTGGCTTTGGGCGTTGTAAAGCTTCGTCTGTTATTTTTTCGGCCCCAGGGGAGTTTACTCGACCCATTCCCCAGTCTCCCGCACTGCTCAAGTAAGTGTGCGACTCCGTATGAGGACCTCCTTCCCTTCTGCCCACTCCCCGTTCACACGGTTCTCAAAGCGGAGGAGGAAGGGTGGGCAGCAGGTACCACGAGCCCTCTGTCCCACACATCTATCCAGAAGCAAGTGTAGTTCACCGGTTCCACCGAATGCTCCTATCTCTCGACAAAGATCGTGTGAGTGTGCAGTTATGCTTCGGATGCTTCGCCATAGAATAGATCGACCCAGTTCCCGTTTTTTTTCGGTGCACTCGCTTTATATCTCCGACACACAAGGAAGGACGCGGTGGGAAGGAAGCAGCCCTAGCCTCTGTCCGGCCGATCATTCCGCTGGCATCTTGCATTCACGTCCCCGTTTGACTGCCACTCGGGGATGTAGTTGTAGATACGTTAGTCTTAGTGGGTCGTTGGCTCCACCTGTTATCTCCTTCTACGACATGCTGTTGTCGTCGCCATATTCCATATGTCACTTAGTCATCTCTGCCTCGCTGCGGGTCAGCACCTCCGAAAGAAACGGAGGACTTCATTCAGTGACTCCGCGATCGCCCTCTAAACGATCAAAATAAGGTAAAGCTTGAAGATAAGTTTTGTACTCTATTAATTTCTCAGTCCCTCTAGTCGGGTGGGCGCCGGCCGGTCTTTCGACCAGATCCCCCTAAAAACCGTACGTGCGGGTCTCCCCGCATGCGGCTCACGCCATTCGAGGTGGCCCAGCCCAGCATTCATTCGCAAATCCTGTAGTGAAATTGAGACTGCTCGACCTCGGAAGCGAATTCGCGTTTAGGCAGCGCTTTTTGTCGTACCGTTGACTCTATCTATTCATTGAATTGACTTTATTACATTTTTTATATAGGCCAAGAATTCATGCACTTCCCTTTACTTCATAGGGCCTTCTATAATAGGGGAAAAGCCTTCTATTTCCGTCAAATGACCCGGCCTCCCCTGGCTCTTCCACCGTCCGGGCTCCCTTTCCTCCCTATGCTATGCTCCCCCGGCGCAGGCCTACCACGCTTCGCGCCCGCGGCGTTTTCGCCAGACGGTCTTTGGCCAGTAGTGCCATCCTCCCCGCTGGCTGTATGGGCGGGTTGTCCCTCGCTGCTGCGTTCTGTTAGGCTATAGATTACAGGAACAAATGTAGTTGAATGAGACAGCAGGCGGGTTACACGTTCCACTGCGCCGAGATGTGAGGTGCAGGTGGTGATGATCACCCCGGGGTATGCGCTAGCGCCCTTGACAGGCACTCCAGGACCCGCCAACGCTCATGAAAACCCAGGTCGGTCGGTCCTCCATTCATCCGACCGGAAGTGTGGATAACGAGGCCACCTTCACAACCTTCTCCCTTCTGTCCCTATGTTGTAGTAAGGTAGGGCGGTTCGCTTGAGTTGCTCAACCGCCCCTTAGCCCGGTGCTCATGACGCGCTACGGAATCTCCACCGCGCCGGGGGACCAAGCAGGGCATAGCTAGCGGCATAGGAGCCGACTCGGCGTCAGCGGCTTCGTGCCGCACTGGAGTAATCCAATATGTGGTTCCGCACGTTCCACCACTTCTCCGTTCATTTCCAATACTGATCGTGAAACACCATGAGCAGCAGGATGTTGAGGTCCGAAATTCGAAGTGAAATTTTTGATTTGCCTGTTCCTAGTCGTCATGGGAAAGAAAGGCAGAAATAAGAAAGAGATTATTCCCTGAGAGCTTGTCCAGTACTACCAGTACAGAAATGCATCTCCTTCGCCCTTAGCGATAGCTCTACCTGGCGTGCCGCCTTGCATGCAAGCGAAGCGCTATTGGCGGCAATAAATAGCTCACTGAACGATGATTGATGCAGCCCCCACCTCTGAAAGCTGAAGGAAGGCAGTGCCCTCGATTGTTCCAGAGAGAAGGATCATGGCGCCCCAGAACCGTGACATCCAGCAGCAGCATCTCCTTGCGTGCGAGAGACTTCTATGCCAGCCGTTATTCCCGGCTCTGTTATGAAAGCGGCAGACTAATCTTACAGGTGTTCCCTAATGAGGGATTTTAGGGGATTCATTAGGGTTCTCCTTTTTCTCCTCCACCCATCCGCGGAGGGTTTCAGTATCCATCTCCGCAGATATTTCCAGATCGCGAGACATAATGTTTTCTGCGGCACTGGAGTCTCTTTCTGCCATTTCCGGAAAGTGAATGGACAGCCGCCCTTTCCCCTTCTCACAGTGTTCCCGAACTTGCTCAAGAATCAAAGTGTGAATGGCACTTCGAAGTGCCTCACGTTGTTCTTGCTGGGGATCGGCGTGGGGAACTTCCGCCGGTTCTGGAGCCAGCGGGTTCTGAATGACCTCCCTCTCACGGTTAAAAAAGCGGTTAACCCTCTTGAAAAAATCCATATCGTCCATCCGAAAAACGTGTCTCAACTACAGCCAACTCCCCTGTTTTTCTATCGAACCCTACTAAATTTGTTCTAGAAATGCTAACCAAGTGACACACTGGGGCCATGGGTCATGAAAGAGGTTGACCCCATCCCCCTTCACTATGTATGGCCAATGAACTCCTCGCTTAGTCCGTTCTTTTCCCTCTTTGGGCTCGGGTCGATAGTAGCCGTGGTAGTAATGTCCCGGAGCCCGGCTACCGACCCGAGGCGCCGATCGGGAAAGTCATAAAGGGACGTTAAACGTAATTCTAGAAGAGCGTTACCACAACAAAAAAAAATCCGAGTCTTGGCAGTTCAAGTGAAAGTTTATTAGACTAGTCCCACTAAGATGGCGGGGAAACTGACTTCCGAGAGAGCTGCTTTCGCCTCGGTAATTACCTAACGAGAGAGAGCCGATGCCAAAGTCGCCCTTTACGCGAGGGAACGCCGGACAGACTTACCTCTGCTAATTACGTTTTGTTTTATATAGACTGGAATCTATAAAGATACTATACCTTAGTATAGTGCTGCTACCAGAGAAGGCTGTTTCATGCTAGGCGTCCAGACCTACTACGCCCGAGCCGCATCCCCGGCACACTTGCTATATCCACTAAGGCTTCATCCCACTTCATCCTACCCTGATATAAAGCCGTTCTATAAAAATTCAAGACAACAAGAAAGCAAGAAAACGATAGCGATCGGTTTGGGAGCGTCACGGGGGGGAGGAAAGAAGTATTTCAAGGACCCGGCTTCGTGGACGAGAAAGAATAGAAGAAAGGGCATGCCCGACCCGAGCTACTAGGCCAGGGCCTGAGGAGAGGAACTATTTCAAGCAAGGATGCTATGACCTCAGACTTGAGACCGATTCAAAGATATAGGAATGAATGAATCCAATGTCATCTATACCGTGTTTTTGGGCTGTCATAATGTGACAGTTTCGACTTCTGTCGTCTCTGTCTATTCCGTTTAGGGAATGGGCTTATTCATTCCGATTTCTGTAAATACTTCTGTGTAAATATCTCCCCCAGCCTCGGTCTAAAAAGCTCATGCCTTCTTGCTTGCTGTGCCCGGTGCGAAGCCCGTTCGTTCCTTTCTTTCTTTGTCGGGTCAAGGAGAATCGCTTGGTTGGGTTCTTTGCTTGCTTATTCCACTTCTTTCAGTGGGAGGACTTTCATCAGCAGCAGCAAGTGGGCTTAGGCTCAGTTCATCGATTGCTGTGGATTCTGTTTTAGTAGAAGATTCTATTCATGAGGAGCGATTCGCGTTCTTTCAATAGTAGTTATCCCTCCCCTTCATCTGGAAGGAAGAGGAAATCGACCCCCAGCAATTGGTCATCATTCCTGGCCGGCTGGCCGAGGTCGAGTTCCTCCCTTATTGAGAATCTATATGGCTTTGTTCGTCTCTATTATTTGATTTTTCAATAGCCAAAAACTTGAGTTTCAGGTCTGCGAGAGGTCAATGTACTAGGGCTCCTGCCCAAATAGGGGCTTTCTTTTCTCTTGCATGCGCCTTCGTTCCTCATTCATTCAAATCAAAGGAAGCTCCATCGGTAAGGGATAGGGATGGCGCATTGGCTTGGTTGGCGGCTGGCGAGCTTAGCTTAGATAAAAGGTTACTTCTAGTTCCTTTCGGGTAGCACGAGTGGAAAGCCCTCAAAGCCTTTAAATTAAGGAAGCCGAGTTGAACAGAAGATAGAGTTTCAGTTCCAGTGAAAGCCCCTACTCCCAAAAAGTCGGAAAGCAGTCAGTCTTTTCGGTAAGTCAGTGTTGCAAGTCTTATGGTCCGAACAGAGTACAGAGCCGGCACTCCCGGAAGCCTGTGGGGAATGGGGAAGGAAGACCAGACAGAGCTTGAGCCTGAGAGAAAAAAGAAATATCGCTAAAACCGAGACTCCGAGACTCAAGTCAAGGAGATCAGATAGACGAAAAGTACTTTCCCTCGTATGGAGAACAAATCCTATCTCTTATCTCTCTAGTTCCGGAACTCTTGGTAAGCTAAGTTTCTTTGAATATACCTTTCAAGAAAAGACCTTTCTTTTACGCCTTATTTGTTATGAAAGCGGAACCCGCTCGGAAACCAACTAACTTGATCGATTTAGTGCTTGGATTAGGTCCGGGTAGAGAACAGGTAAGGGCGGTAGGCTTTTCACTTTAGCCGTTGTTATTCAAGGCCTTACTTTACTCGTTTAAAGCTTTTTTGATCCCCTCTTTCTTTCTAGTTAGGGAGGCCGTAGATGAAAGCCTCTTCAGTAAACTCTTTCCGCTTCCGCTTCTGAATCTGGATAGCGGCTTTGGTTGGAGAAGAGAGTGTTTCAGTTACGGTTTAAGGCTAATGAGTTACTATACGTTCGTGAAGAACGACAGGCGCTCGTAGACAGAAAACCGTTTTCGCGGAGCGACTTAGAAAAAACAAACCACTTCTTGTTTTGAAAAGCGCTGCGTACAGTTCTGGGGGTTGTAGAACAACTACTTCTTTGCCGTTCTTTTTCCGTTAGCCAGTATCGAGACTCTAAGACTCCTTGCGCTTAGCCCACCGCAGGTGCTTTGATAGAGAGTCACTTTCGGGCTGTAGGGCGCAAGGGGATCTTGAATCAATTCCCTCTTTGCCAGTAGCTAGTTTTTAGATATGGCAAGCGGTTCGAGTCAAGTGTCAGTTAAAGAATCAATTGTTGGCAAGAGTCACAAATATGAAGTAAACGACTTGGTCTCTTCTGGAAAGTGACTTTGACCAAATAGAGTATCCTTCCGTATAGGGGAAGGAAAGGCTCTCGCAGTAGTTGTTCTGTAAGGGCTTTCATTAGCGTGAGAAGGCGGTGAAAGGGTATTGAGCTAAGAAGCTTATACAGGGCAACTATAGGGCTTATAGAGAATGAGAGGGGCTCACTTGACAGAGTGCCGAGCATTGTTCGTCGTGCTAGTTCCGCTACTCCAGTTCCAGTGGTAAACGAAACCTTCTTTCTCTTGCTTTCGGGCCTACGTCTCTCTTTCAAGGGTTCCACTTTCTTTGGTAGCTTTGGGCAAGGCAGTACTGGTACTCAGTCGATCTTGCTCTAGCCGCTTTCGGCTTAAGGGAAGGTTGATTTTCCTTTCCGTGAAGTTTTTGTTCCAGGTCCACTTCTTAGTCAATGGACTGATAGTTGAAGGGACGGGATCATGACTTTGACTTCTAGGTAAACCTGTAAGTTAAGATTTCAGTGGCCTGCACCCGAAGCAGAGAAGGAACCGAAGAAAGCCAGTAACGGTATTGGGGCAGGAGGGAGAGCATTAAATTTTATTGCAGGTAGCGGGCAGGCGTCACCTAAGAGAGCCATCACTCGAAGAAAAACCAGTAGTTCAGTTTCGGTACTCAAGTTCCAGCGCTCGTAGAAAGAAAAGAGGTAGGTTCGTCAGTTTAGCCCCTTTAAGGCTTAGGGAAGGCTTGGCTTGAAGAAGATAAGGGCATGGATGGAGATCTTCCTTACCGATGGGTTCCTATCTTGATTGCCGACGAGTGTGCTTGTCTTGCGCCAGTTGATCTTTCGGGGATGAAGCCTAGACAAGTCGAAGGGAAGAGAGGACATCTCATCTGAGCGAGTGCTGTCTCATTCGTTTAAGAACATAGCGAAGGGTGCGGTGCCCGCCAAGGGGAGGCTATAGAATAGTTTGATTTTCTATAGAAGCACAAGTGAAACGATCTAGCCTCTGCGGGTCACTTCTTTACACTTCTTTGAAGTAGCCAAGAGGCAAGTCTCGACGTTCTATTTCCATCATTCAAAAGCGAAAGGAAAGACATATTTTCTTCCGTCAGAATCTTTTGGAAGGCCTTGGTGGTATCGTATTTTCCCATTCACACCTTTGTTATATGTTCTAATGGAATTTCCTTCCTTTCTCCCGGAAAAAAAACTGGTCATTCTTCAGATCTTTGTTGATTGACCGGCTGATATGGGATAGCCTATTTGAAATAAAGAGATTTTTGTAACGGCTTGGTGTACCGAACTTGGCTTATACATTCTCGTACTATACTGCATCCGCATCCTCATAAAGAGCAAGAACTGCATCCGCCAGCCGAACAAGCAAGGCCAAAGCCAAATGCCGACCTAAGAAGGGCGCTTGCGGGTGAGTTTCTAGTTTCCCGACGGGTCGATGTACGTACAACCGACAGGTGAATGCTTTACCAAACTCGTGTACAACTCTTTTCATGTGTATTGATTTCCGCTTATTACATGCTTGGTTTCCTAAACGATTTCTCCCCTGCACCCCCTGACCAAACAAAAAACCAGAAAGCCAAGATCTCTATAAAGCGAGAGAAAGAATAGAATAGAGATGTGCAGCAGAGAAGGAAGAAAGACGAATGCTATGAGAGCTTGGACGGAATAAGGTCTAGGGGAGACCGCCCATTTTTCACATGCGAGGGGAAGAAAAGTAAAACATTCGAGCCGCAATATAAACAAAAAAAGAAGATATTTAGACGGAATATGAATGAAGGACTGAAGTATCTGACCGAGCTCTGGAGATGAATACCGAAAGAGCTTACCGGATGCACCATCGACCTCAGACAGCTCAACCGGGCGGGAGAAAAACGAAAAGGAAAAAAACGTAGTGGGTAAGAAAAAAGCAAATACCAATGAAGACCAGACCCGGAATTTCAAACAAGAAAACGTAGTAGCCTAGCCGGGGAGAGAGACTCTCCAGCTCCACTCCTTGTTATATATATAGTTGAAAATAGAGTGGAAAACTACGCTTCAAAAAAATCAAGCCCCAAAAACGATCCTTTTGAAGGGTCCTACTTTTCTTGACCCATTCAAGCCATGAAAGTGACCTTTTGGATTATAAAACATGGCCTCTGAGACACCTTTCCTGGGTTGATCGAAGAGCTGCTAACAAAAGGGCGAGGGCAGGATTAACAATAAAATAGCCGTGGACGGATGGAAAGACCGGAGACCAGAGACCGAAAGAAAACATCCATTTTTTTTTTTAAAAAACAGAGATGAATGTAGACGGATTGAGCCAATGTTTTCAAAAATTCCAATACCATAAGCGGATTCAACTTCTATTTATTATAGATTTTGCACCTTCAAAAGAGATCGAAAGGAAGGCCATATTGAATTACAGAAATCCATGAATGTGTACTTCTTGCTGCTACAGGGCAAGAAAGATAGGAACTAATTCAAGACAGTCATTTGTGGACAGGAAGAGTACGACATATTCCAGGGACCGATCTATCTCATTAAAGGATTTTGTGGACAGAGCACAGACCTCAGACCGATCGATTAAACCAATTATTGTAGAGTTTCCCAGGGAAGTATTTAATTAAAGTCATTCATGTGTGCCGATTTCCTTTTGGTTGACTTAACAATTGGGATACTGGTTTCACAGTACTTATAATCCATCTTTCATTATATGCTAATTTGAGTCTATTAGTTCATAGCGAAGCTCAGCTGGAGGGACAGTCTAACATACACAGTATGTAGGGCCCTTTAGTAGTTCCCTCCAAAAACCCTCTCTTCTGCCTACCAATGGGGGAGAGAGCTTGTTGACCATAGCAGGGATGGCCGTACTGTACTGGTTGGGCGATGGCACAGTACGCAGGACCCTCGTATGAAACCCCACCGAGCTTCCTTGCACTATGTGGAACGGACTATTATAGGATTGGACACGCCTATAGCTAAAGGAACGTACAGCGAGCCGTAGCGGGAGGGAGGCCAATGTCCCGTCAGATACCACGGCCCACGGGCAAGCCAGCGACCTTCACCTTCCGCAGGTCGTACGGGGTGTTTCGCCGGAGTTCACGGCGGTCTATTCCCTTTCCAGATTGAGTTGATAGGGGCTTTTGGCTAACGTACGTTCAGGGGTCTGCCAGTCAACTACCTTCTCATCTAATGAGGTTTTCAGTACCACGAGTCCGTCGGTCGTTGTGTGGGTGGACTCGATTTCTTCCGGTTTTAATAAATCTGTCTTTATCATCTTTCACCATATGGATTACCTATCTTTCGGTTTTTTTCCGCAAGTCCCTTCGGTCTCCCTTTAGCTCTGGTGGGCGTGGTTCTGTAGTTCTTCTGGCCTTCCTTCATGTCGTAGCCTTAGCTTATCGATGGGTCTTGCATTAGATAGATACAGCATTTTCTTTGACTCATGCCTTGGAGAAGAACGTTCTTTGTTTGAGTTTGAAGCCATTACCCTTCGGGAAAGCCACCTGGGCGAGACCCTTCTCTTTTTATTATATATGGTATGTTGAATCACTTGTGAAGTCGACTTCACTTGACCGTGTCTGCTTCAAATTCACCCTAGACTCGTGTCGTGTAGTGTAGCAAGACTAACAAGTGGTCGAGTGAATTTATGAACGAGCTACTATTATAAGCAATACCTTTCTATTTTTTGATTCTTCCTCCACTCACCTCCACGGGCGAATGGAGTCTACTACACTAGCCAAGAAAGAGTGTAGTAGACGGAATTCTAGGTCATTCGGAAGGGCTCCGTATAGTTCTATTTTGGGGCGTAACGTTATGGTTCTTTCCTCGACTGACTGAGAAAAACTAGTTCCAGAGGCATCTTCCATTCATATCTATTTGGGTTTTTCTGCACCATATTTTGATCTGCCTCTTCTTCGAGCCGGAATTCCCAGCAAATCCTTGACTCCTCGAATACAATGGGATTTCACACCTGGCAAATCTTTCACTCTGCCTCCTCTTATTAAGACCATAGAATGTTCCTGCGAATTATGACCTTCGCCTGGAATATAAGCAAATATATCATGTCGATTGCTCAACCGTACTTTAGCTATCTTACGTAGAGCTGAATTAGGTTTTTTCGGTGTTCTCGTTGTAACACGCGGGCATACTCCTTGCTTCTGGGGACATTGATCCGAAGCTCGAGTACGGTCCGTGCGCCGTTTTTCTTCTCTACCATGACGAATCAATTGATTTAATGTCGGCATCACTCTTTCCTTTGTCCTTCCCCCCGATTTTTGCCCTATCACTAGTGGTTACTCCCGATCCGAAGCACCCCTTTTCCATTCATAAAAAGATCCAATCGTCAAAATCAGAAGCGTTTTCTACCCTCCAAGAAATTGTATAACTTGGACAAAATATTCACTTCGGCTTCCATGATCCACAAGATCTATATAGATATGGTTTAGCCAGTGAATGTTGTCCACGCTAAAAAGCACTCGTTCAGATACGTCATGGAAATTGACCCCTTCTGGTAAGTCACCATCTCCCGTAGGAGTAGTGTCCCTATAGACTTCATATAAAATAAAGAGACGATTTACGATTTCTTCTTTGAGTACCTCTAAAGTAAGGTTTGTAATTTCCTCCTCCATATTTAAACTATTCAAAGCGGGGATCTTTCCCGCCCTAACGGCCACCAGAATTGCTAAGGGCAAAGCCAAGCCCATTCGCAATATGAAATCCCCAATTAATTGTTCAAACATTATAAAATAAAATCCCTGTAGTTCTGCTTCTTGCTCTAACAAAAGGAAGAAAGGCTTGTCGGAAATTGCCAGTGGCGCATGGGAAAAAGAAAATGAACTATCATAAAGACTAAGATGGGTAAAAAAGGGGGGCATGATCTCAATCGAGAGTCATTTCCCTTAGTGACTCTAGAATGGACAGATCATCTATATATGTAATTTTATATTTTCATTTCAGTAATAAATCCTTCTTGCTACTAACCCGCACCTACTCATAAGCATCTTACTTGTGGGAACTGAACCCTCTAAAGGACCCATTCATTCACGACGACCGACCACGAGCTGAATCAGAGCTTTCGACGGCTAAATCCATTGATAACACCACGCGAGCGTTTTACTCAACCTCTGTTCTTGCGGCTAGCCTTTCTTCAAACTCTGTTCTTTCTCTTGAGCTTTCCGATCCGTCTCCCGTCTTTGTCTCGCTTTCGCCTTTAGCTACAGGCTTTGAATAACCAGATCGTTTTTCTTCGAGACCCCTTGAAAAGAAGATCCTCCTGGACAAACTATCTTCGAAACCTGGATCACTACATTTAGAAATTAACGTAGGGGCTACAATATGATTGGTTTCACCCCAGGAATACACGATTGTTAGGATCCCGCCTATCAAACCCACGAAATAAGGGTGTTAGGGCTTGGCCATTAGATCGTTTTACTCTCCTGATGGTCGAGTCAGCTGCTTTTCCGATCCCTATCCTTGAAGTCGATACCTTTCTCTGGAGCTATCCTTCCTGATTCACATCCTCTCGCTTACGCTCGAGACCATCGGACCTCTCGCTCGTTCAGACCACAAACTCGGATTGCGTTAGCGATCGGGTACTTAACGTACGTTATCCCGGGTTAGTTATTGCTTCAAAGAGGGGGACTGGAGACAACCTACACAATCGTAGACTAGCCCCTTATCCAAAGACGGCACCTAACGCCATCACCAAAGTAGACTACCTAATCAACACCCTGAAACAAGTAGATGCAAAGGATACTACCATCGTCCGCCAAGGCATCAAAAGCAGCCATCAAATCTAAAGACGATGGCCTAACAATCGTTTTATCCAGGGCAGGCTACGAAGCACTTTCAAAGACAGGCTGAGTTAAGTCGTTTGCGCAAGGGGACGAAGGCAGAAGCTGAGTCCGAGGAGTAAGCTGTAAGCAGAGGACGAGGAAGAAGGACCCGGAGAAAGAGCAATTATAGAAGGAGAAATGTCCGAACTATAGAAGGAGAACGGAGGAACTAAGACTTTTTTCTAATCATACGGAATGGTTTAAATCTTTGTTCTACGCCGATCGGAGTTACGCTGTCGAGTCACCCGGAGTTCGATCCATTAGGTTCTTCGATTAAACCAAAGAGATAGAAAACTAATTTCTTTGGCACAGTCTTTCCTGCCTTTCCCTTCCTTAGCCTTCCGTTCCTTCCATCCTTTTAGGTGTTGGAAATGAGTGGGCACTTTTAGGGACTTTGTCCAAGCCCGGTAGAAATGTTGAGGTTAGCCCACACCTGTCGAAATTGTTAGGTTTAGTCCACACTGTCTTAGGTTTGGGGAGAGGAACCGGCAATGTCCGGACAAGACAAGGAAAGTAAACAAGCACAGACAGACAGACAGGGTACTACTAGCAAGAGGAATTTTTTCCAGCCTCTCTTGCTAGATG